CTAGATGATCCTTCTAGAAGAAGGTGATTCTAACAATCTTTCTAGTTACTTCGTTCTCTATTTCTATTTGAGAGGATCCTAAGGAAAAGGATTTTGTTTCCACCGAGCTAAAACAATATGGCGATGTCTCTAGTAAACCAAAGACATCGTTGAATAGCTATTTTGCTTCAATTTCTTTCTTTAGACATCCAAAAAAAAATGGAAGATTTAGTTACGATTGGAAATTGACTTTTTATCTTCAGCCATGGATCCTTTACTCATACTTATTCAATTGGAAGTCTTGATCCAATTCAAAAATTATGTTTCGCAATTTCATAATCCAACTTTTCAATTTATAAGTGACTCATGGATACAAATCACGAGAATGTGTATTTTTTTCTCGACTTTATCATTGAGAGGTAAAGGATTAAATCCTTTTAAGAAATAAAGTTTTTGATCGGAATATGAATAAAACCGAAAGACCCTTTAACTATTAAAGGGCTAATAGAACGAATCACACTTTTACCACTAAACTATACCCGCTACAATATGATTATTGTATACAAATGGAGCTTTTGTCGAACAAGATAATTGAGCATGATCAAGATAGGATCATCAAAGAATCATCAAACTTGGAGTGTTGAACTTTTTCGTGGGTAGATAAAAATTTAATGAGATTTGGAAAAGAGGCTTCATTTAATTGAAATTAAATAACTAAAGTTTTCTTTTTTGCTGAAAGAAGATAGATACGGATCGAAAAAAACACTACAATCATAACAGAAAAATGCATTGTCCAGAATCTATAGTTTCTTTTTTAGTTCGGAAAATGAAATAAAATATAACAAGAAAAAAATGGAAACAGTTTTTATTCTTTTTGTTGTTGCTTGAATATAAAATATTCAATTGAATATAATAATATAATAAAAAAAAATATTTGTGTTTTCAAATCAGATATCAGATAAATCATTATTTATCTATAATTCGTTAGAACAAAAAAAAGGCCCGGCTAGGTACTGACCAGGCCAGGCCATCAGAATAACAAGGGCCTTTCGAACAAAATCAACACAAGGAGGTCTTCCTTATTTTTCTTTAGTTCGATTAGTGGCGGGCTCGAGCCCCTCTTTTAGTTTAGAATAGAGAAAAAAGAGAGAGAAAGACTCCTTACATTATGTGTAATGTAATGTAGTAATTATCTTTTGCAATTGGGAGAGATGGCTGAGTGGACTAAAGCGTCGGATTGCTAATCCGTTGTACGAGTTATTTGTACCGAGGGTTCGAATCCCTCTCTTTCCGTTTCCGTTAATGACTTGCTTTATTTTATTTTTCAATTTTGAAAATCTTAGTTAAGCGTGTGGAATAGATAAAATCCTAAGAAAATTGGAAAATTTCCCAAGGAAAACCTTTTGGATTTTATTCTTCACGTCCAGGATTACGCCCCGGATCATTAGATAGGAATCCAAAGATAAAGAGAGAAACAAAAAAGATTACTACGGTATAAACGAAGAGTTTCAGAGTAAGCATTACACAATCTCCAAGATGATTTTTTGGAAAAAAAAGAGAATAGATCTTCCATTTTTCTACCACATATCCTATTTTGACACCACGAAATCAGGTTTTTTTTCATGAATTGTCACAAATTCATTTGTTTTTCATTATCAAAAACTTCTTTCATATCCAAATTCGATATTGTGGGAGACCCTAATGGGGTTAGGGTCTTTCACTGGAAAGGGGGTCAAAAATGAGGAAATGGGGGTAAGCCGGATTTATGGCGACTATCCAAGAATTTCAGTGTGCTAATCTAGGATTCATACTCTAAAACTTATCTGATTTTCTCAATTGTTAGAATTTTTCTCGAAGGAATCATGCATTTTCTAAGATATTATTATTAAGGATCTCATCGAAAACTTACAGCAGCTTGCCAAACAAAAGCTAAGAGAAAAAAAAGCACAGGTATGACTGGCATAACATCTACGATTGGATTCAAAAAAGCATACGCTTCAGGCAATTTGCCGAAGAAAAAACTACTCGAATAAAGGGCAGAATTAATACAGATCAAACTAACGATATTAAGCATAACAGACATTTTGTTCTTGGAGATAATTGCATTTTGATTGAGTTTTTGATATAAGGAACAAGGAAGAAAGTAAGTAAGGTAGACAAAAAATCCTTCTTTTTCTTTGAACCCACCCAATCAAAAATCCTCCAATTCTCAAAGGAGAATAGAAGAAATCATACTTTCATACAATATCTTAATTGAATTCTATGTAATGATCAATAAATTAAGTTGAATTCTATATCTATATGTATCAAAATCCTAGTACCAATCTATTCTATAGATATATAGATATTTGGACTGGAGTTGACAAACAACCAATACCAATATTATTGTTTCTTAGTGTAGATTAGAAATTGAAATGGGGCGTGGCCAAGTGGTAAGGCAACGGGTTTTGGTCCCGCCATTCGGAGGTTCGAATCCTTCCGTCCCAGTACATATCCAATTTTTTATGCTCCATTATGACTATAGAAAGAAGTAGGTCAGTGGATAGGAGTAAATCCGTATTCATTTTAATATCTGTGTCTGTTCGAATCTCATTAACAAATGATCAAGTTACATATCATATAGAAATATGTTATGGAGCCGATATATTTTCTTTGAATCTCATTTTAGTTAGGTATTTCGTGTTTGGTTCTAAGTAAAAATTGGAAATCTACAGAACACTTGAGGCAGGGGTGATTTCCCCTATCACCCTTTTATTCACTTTATGATAAGAGTCGATTATTGTGAAATATTACTTAATTCCATGTTAAACAAAATCTATAAATATATATCATCTAAAATATATAAAATGAGGAAATAGTTCGCTTATATGGTATGTATCGTTCTATTTCAATGAAAATAATTTTTCGGTTTTTGTGAAAAAGATTTTTGATACCTTAAATTATTTAAATTCTATATTATAGAATATCTATAACAGTGACAACTCTTCAGTCTATCTGATAGATACGAAAAACCCTCCTTATTTTTTTTATTTTCGTAATTTGATTTTCGTAATCAGACGAAAAGAATAAAGATTCAAATCTTAACTTAGATCATTTTTTTATCCATCTCATGAAAAAAAATTGGATTTCGTTTTTCTTTTCTTTTATCTATTTAAAAGTGATGAGTCAATTCAAAAAGAAAGACTTATCTTCCTATGAAGATCAAACGTCATGCTTATTGTCTAATTTTCTTCAAATTAAATAATAAAATGAAATAATGATGTCTAAATAGGAAACTTTTTCAATTTCAATTAGAACTATTTTTATTAAATATTTTTAATGATTGCTTGTAAGTGGAATCTTTATTTGGTACTCAAAAAGTAGGAAATCGTTTAATCTATCCTGTTGAGTCACTTGAAGATGCAGATTAAAAAAGTTATTCGTTTATATATTTCGATTTCTTGCTATTATCTATATATTATTTATGTATGTGAAAGATGCTGTCTTGCTAAGACTTTTTCAGAAAAATCGTATCATATCATATTATCATATATAGAAGAAAAAGCCTAGATTACGATGTCTATGTACAACTGAACCAATGACTATTCATGATTCCATAATTGAATCAATTCCATACCGGTTCCAAATTAGAGGAATATTATGTTAAAACTTCGTTTGAAACGATGTGGTAGAAAGCAACGTGCGACTTGAAGGACACGATCCGTTGTGGATTTTTCCATCCACCATTTTGATTTATCTAAGGATGAGAGTGCTCTTGGCTCGACATTGTTTGTTCTGTTACACTCGATTTTTTGTTGGGTTGTAAATAGTCCACGATGAAGCTCGAGTAGAAAGGATTAATTCATTTCTCGGGGGCAAGGATCTAGGGTTAATGCCAATTAATCGGAACAACTTCGTAAACGTATCTTCCATATATAGAAATCGAAAGGATCCAATTCGAGCAAGTTTCCAATTCAAAAGCAAGACTTGTTAGAATTTAGCAAACTTTTTCGATTCAAAGTGTATCACACGTGAATCAACTGTCCGTAGGATTCTTTGATAGAAAGAAATCAAAAAAGGGGTATGTTGCTGCCACTTTGAAAGCATTAAGAAGCACCGAAGTAATGTCTAAACCCAATGATTTAAAATAAGGATAAAGGATCTAAGAACAAGGAAAGACCTTTTTAATTGTCTCGATAGTCTCACTAATTGGATCAGACTAAAGAATCCAAATAGAATTTGAAACGAGACAAAAGACAAACAAAACAAAAGGGGTTAAAGACCACTCAATAAATGAAAGTGACTAAAGATTTTTCCTTTGAGCTATTTGAGAGTTATCCAACTTGAGTTATGAGTACGAATGGTTTCTTTTTCATTTTCAGGAAGGAAAAAAGACTGAAATCAGAGTCTAATTGATTTTCTAGGCCCATTTGTCATTTAATTTACATTTAATTTATTAGAATTGCATACATAGACAAAACTTCGAAGCAAATCATTTTTCTCGAGCCGTACGAGGAGAAAACTTCCTATACGGTTCTAGGGGGGGTGTTGGTCATCTACATCTATCCCAATGAGCCGTCTATCGAATCGTTGCAATTGATGTTCGATCCCGAAGAGAAGGAAAAGATCTTAGAAAAGTGGGGTTTTATGATCCAATGAAAAATCAAACTTATTTAAACGTTCCTCTTATTCTATATTTCCTTGAAAAAGGTGCTCAACCCACAGGAACTGTTCAGAATCTTTTAAAGAAAGCGGAAGTTTTTAAGTAACTTCTGTCTAATCAAACGAAATTCAATTAAAGAAAGACTAAGGGGGGGGTAGCAACTTGTATATAACTTTGTATAATTTTGCTCGACTTGTTTTTTGATTTCCCCCCCCTACTGCTGTAATTGTTTCCGTTGAATCCGATATCTAGAACGACAAAACCTTAGTTTATTGATTTTCTAAATAGCAAATTCGGACATTTCCTTCAATTGTGTGGTTTTCATTGGAACTCGACTAACCGACAAGGAATCCACTTTGCTTATTCCACTTAGATTCAT